GGGCCCACAATTAATCCTATGGGGCCTTAGGATTGGTGTATTCTTTTATATCCCGTAGTTTCGTTCATGGATCGAGACAAGTATCACAACTTCTTCTACCCATCCTGTATATTGTCCGTTTCGTTCCGTGTTGGAATATAAATAAATAGAAACTTATTTATTAGTATTTATTAGTATTAGTAGACGGGATTTTACGAAAAATGTTCTTCCTATTCATAGGCCAGAGCAAATATTTCTTTTTTCGATGCGCATTTTACACAATAGGGGGGCAACTGCTATTTATAATTGAAAAAGATCCTATATATTGAAGTGAGCTCCGCGGTCTCCCAAAAACAAAAGAGAATTATTTCTTTCAATTGACTATTCATCTCTTGTATTTTCATGTAAATAGGTAGGGGCAAGAAAGCTCTATGGAAAAATTGTGGTTCAATTTGATGTTATCTAAAGGGGAATTCGAATACAGGTGTGGACTAAGTAAATCAATGGATCGCCACAGTAATGTTGATCATTTCGTTGGCGTCAGGGACATTCGGAATTTCATCTCCGATGACACATTTTTTGTTAGGGATAGTAATAGGGACGATTATTCCATATATTTTGATATTGAAAATCAAATTTTTGAGATTGACAATGATCATTCTTTTCTGAGTGAACTAGAAAGTTCTTTTTATAGTTTTCGTAATTCTAATTATAGTAATAATAGATCGAAAAGGGACGATCCCGACTATGGTCGTTACATGCATGATACTCAATCTAGTTGGAATAATCACATTAATAATTGCGTTGATTCTTATCTTCATTCTCAAATCTGTATCGATAGTCACGTTTTAAGTAGTAGTGAAAATTACCGTGACAGTTCCTTTTCTAATTACATTTGTGGCGAAAGTGGAAATAGTAGTGAAAGCGATAGTTCCAATAGAAAAACTAGCCCAAATGGTAGTCATTTAACTAGAAGTAGAAGAGAAAGTTCTAATGATCTCGAAGTAACTCAAAAATACAGGCATTTGTGGATTCAATGCGAAAATTGTTATGGATTAAATTATAAGAAAATTTTGAAGTCAAAAATGAATATTTGTGAACAATGCGGATATCATTTGAAAATGAGTAGTTCAGATAGAATCGAACTTTCGATTGATCCAGGTACTTGGGATCCGATGGATGACGACATGGTCTCTCTGGATCCCATTGAATTTCATTCCGAAGAGGAACCTTATAAAAAGCGTATTGATTCTTATCAAAGAAAGACAGGATTAACAGAGGCTGTTCAAACAGGTACAGGTCAACTAAATGGGATTCCCATCGCAATTGGGGTTATGGATTTTCAGTTTATGGGGGGTAGTATGGGATCCGTAGTAGGTGAGAAAATCACCCGTTTGATCGAGTATGCTACCAATAAATTTTTACCTCTTATTCTGGTGTGTGCTTCCGGAGGAGCACGGATGCAAGAAGGAAGTTTGAGCTTGATGCAAATGGCTAAAATATCTTCCGCTTTATATGATTATCAATCAAATCAAAAGTTATTCTATGTATCAATTCTTACATCTCCTACTACTGGTGGAGTGACAGCTAGTTTTGGTATGTTGGGGGATATCATTATTGCCGAACCGAATGCCTATATTGCCTTTGCGGGTAAAAGAGTAATTGAACAAACATTGAATAAGGCAGTACCTGAAGGTTCACAAGTGTCTGAATATTTATTCCATAAGGGCTTATTCGATCTAATCGTACCACGTAATCCTTTAAAAGGTGTTCTGAGTGAGTTATTTCAGCTCCACGCTTTTTTTCCTTTGAATAAAATTCAATCAAGTAGAGTCTTAAGTTAAATTTTTTTTGTGGTGAACAATTAGTTAGTTAATTTATCAAAATCAAAATAAATAAAAATGGACTTTTCTTTGGTGACATAAGATTTAATTGTATTTGTATAAAGAATCATGCGGATAATTATTTTTTTTTACCGATATTCCTGATTACTAATCAGTAACCCTCTATCAACAAAACAACATAAAAAGCGAATTCTTCCTTAGAATTAGGAGGCAAGGCAAATAAAATGAATTTCGTGGTCCCCTTTTGCATATGTATTTTGCATATGTATATATAGAACTCAAATAAATAAAAAATATAGAATCTTGCATCTTTCTATATCTCCCAAGAATTCCCATTTTTTCTAAGAATCCCTGCTATTGGATATTGGATCGGATTCTAACGAATTTTTCGGGAATTTGGTAAAAAACTCTTTTTGTATTAAATATTAAAAAAGAAATTAGAATATACGAACAATAGAAAAATAAAAGAAGTAAGAATAGAATAATAAAGAAAGTGGATTATCATACATAACAGATATTTCATGTAGAAAGATGAATAAGTCCGTTTATTTAGTTCTACATTCCTTGCACTTATTCTATAGACTCACTTATATATACTTAGTATATATACTTAGTATACTTCTATACGAATTAGAATATGAATTAGAATTATTATAAGATATCTTTATAATAATAACAGGTACAAATATTAAATCGAGGTACCCATTCTATGACAATTCTCAACAACTTACCCTCTATTTTTGTGCCGTTAGTGGGCCTAGTATTTCCGGCAATTGCAATGGCTTCTTTATTTTTTCATGTTCAAAAAAATAAGATTTTGTAAATCCGATGTGGTCAAATCTCCTCTAGTTTTTTTTTCAAGACTTAGCAAACACGGCACGGATATCCATTTAGTAGAGTATTGTATAACAATAACAAATAACGGGCGGCTTTCTGCGAACATAAATGAAGGAGCTCTTATGCATGCATAAACAGGATATATGGGTAAATGGAAATGAATTCTATCTATTTTCAAAAATAGGCCAGGATCCGAGCTCATGTCTGAAATTTAAGTCAATGTATCTATATGTATGTAGCTATCTAATCTATATGTATCTATCTATAGGGAATCCTATGAAGGGGATGTTCTTATTTTATTATATCTAACTAATTTGATGAATTACTGCTAAAAGTTCACATCAGAATAGTACTAGTTGATGAAAGTTACTTCGGAAACAAAAAAAAGTAAAGTCAAATTTATTTTGGTTATTCTCTCAATTCCAAGAAAATGCAACTGGATCGAGTATGTATGAGTTGGCGATCAGAATATATATGGATAGAATTTATAGCAGGATCTCGCAAAACAAGTAATTTCTGCTGGGCCTTTATCCTTTTTTTAGGTTCATTAGGATTCTTATTGGTTGGAATTTCTAGTTATCTTGATAGGAATTTGATATCTTTATTTCCGTCTCAGCAAATCTGTTTTTTCCCACAAGGGATCGTGATGTCTTTCTATGGGATCGCGGGTCTCTTTGTTAGTTCCTATTTGTGGTGCACAATTACATGGAATGTCGGTAGCGGTTATGATCGATTTGATCGAAAAGACGGAATAGTGTGTATTTTTCGTTGGGGATTTCCTGGAAAAAATCGCCGCATCTTTCTACGATTCCTTATGAAAGATATTCAGTCCATCAGAATAGAAGTGAAAGGGGGTATTTATGCTCGTCGTGTCCTTTATATGGAAATTAGAGGCCTGGGGGCTATTCCGTTGACTCGTACTGATGAGAATTTGACTCCGCGAGAAATTGAGCAAAAGGCTGCGGAATTGGCCTATTTCTTGCGCGTACCAATTGACCTATTTTGAAAAAGAAAAATGAACTGAAGAATAAATGCTTTCTCAGCAGGAGGAACAAACCCAAGAATCTTCCTTTTTCTTTTTCTATAGCATAACTTACTTAATTGAAGTTTCTTCAGAATGTCCAGTCGGGCCAAAGCAAGGCAAACGTGTATGGAACAGCTATAACATAAAACGAAACCCTTTTTATCTGTAAAAAAATGGTTTTTTTGCGTATGGAAATCCCCACTCAATTCAATTCAGTAACAAAGGAAGTAACAAATCGAAATAATAGATTGATCTCATATATCAAAACTTTTCGGAATAAAAAATTGATCTTTTTTTTGTCAATATTTTGAATTCATACGTTAGATATGGATAGATCATATCTTGGAAATTATCTCTATTTTCTTTTGTTAATGGACCCTTTTTATCCTTTCGTTTGTCTTTCTTAATGACCAAAGAATTGGATCTCTTATAATGAGACCTTTTCTTTCTTTTTTTGCCACTCGGTTTTTTAGTTGTGATTCAAGGACTAACCGCTGAATCACAACTAAAAAACCGAGACTCGATTCATAGGCGCGATACCTTATAATAGAACCCATACTTGGCTAGAAATATTAGATCGAATAGAGTCAACAAATGAGGTGGTTTCAGTAATAATTCACAGATGAAAAAATGACAAAAAAGAACGCACCCATTTCCATTAGATATCTCTCGTCTATAGTATTTTTAGTATTCTTACCCTGGTGGATTTCTCTCTCATTTAATAAAAGTCTGGAATCTTGGATTACTAATTGGTGGAATACTAGGCAATCCGAAACTTTCTTGAATGATATTCAAGAAAAGAGTATTCTAGAAAAATTCATAGAATTAGAGGAACTATTCCTCTTGGACGAAATGATAAAGGAATGCCCGGAAAGGCATCTACAAAAGCTTCGTATAGGGCTCCACAAAGAAACAATCCAATTGATCAAGATGCACGACGAGGATCATATCCATACGATTTTTCGCTTCTCGACAAATATAATCTGTTTCGTTATTCTAAGCGGTTATTCTATTCTGGGTAATGAGGAACTTGTTATTCTTAACTCTTGGGTTCAAGAATTCCTATATAATTTAAGCGACACAATAAAAGCCTTTTCGATTCTTTTAGTAACTGATTTATGTATCGGATTCCATTCGCCCCACGGTTGGGAACTAATGATTGGCTATGTCTACAACGATTTTGGATTTGCTCATAATGATCAAATTCTATCTGGTCTTGTTTCCACTTTTCCAGTCATTTTAGATACTATTTTGAAATATTGGATTTTTCGTTATTTAAATCGTGTATCTCCGCCACTTGTAGTGATTTATCGTTC